AGTTCCTAGAGCTTTTTGTAAGGCTTGTTGCAAAACTTGTTGTCGGACCTGATTAATTGCTCTTTGTTTTTCAAAAAAAAGAGTTTCATTTTTGTAATTTTCTAATAGTTCCAAACTATTGCAAGTAGCATTAATCAAATTTACTTTTTCTCGTTCTATCTCGGAGTATCCATTCGTTCGATACTCATCTGCTTCGATTTCCACTTTCCGTAATCTAACCCGAGCTCTTTCGAGCTGTTCAATGGCTCTTTTACGTAATTCTTCTGAATTTCGAATAGTACTCAAGATCCTCTGTTTTCGCTTATCTAATAAATCATTTAATGAAAGTAGATTATCTTTCCATTCATTTCACAACTATCATATCTCTTCCCGAACCAAACATGAATCTTTCGATTCATTTGGCTCTCACGCTCAATTGTTTCTTTTATCTTTTCTTTGATTGATGGGCATTCCCCATATCTTTGAACGGAATGAGCCTATCCTCTCTTTTCTGTTCGTATATTGAAACTGATCTAACATCAGAATCTTAGGAGGACTCTTCAGACCAGACAAAAAATAAAAAATTGTCAGCAAAGTTGTTTCTTTATTTGTTCTTTATTTACAACTTATTTCCAAAAAGAAAAAAAAAAGATTTTAAAGAAAAAATAATTCTATTCTTTCTTCTTTATATGCTATGATAAATTAGATCAAAATTATAATAGATAATATATAATTGAATAGAATTTGGAACTTCATTACTTCATTATCATTATTATTAGAATGAGATTTCAATTTTTTTATCCAAAAAATTCTCTTTTTTATACAAATAGAATACATAGGTCGTCGATTCGGCAGTGGATAAAAAAAGGGGGGGAGATACCCATCTTTCCAGTTAATGGTTCAAATAATTTTATCCATATGAGTGTTCTACATCGGATAAATTCCCAATTATTCCTTTTTTATCATCTTTAAACCTTTTTGTTACTAACGTAGCGGTAGAAAGAGTACCATACTATGCTGTGCCTGGACTTCAAACAATTTATCTTTAACCATGTAAAAGACCTCAACATTATTGGTTGATAGAGAAGAGAATCAAAGTTCATTTATCAATTAGTCACGAAATGCTATGGTTCTTACATATGATCTCTGAATGAAATCCAATTCCGAAGTAATTCGTCGAGATTATGCACCCTTTGTTCCTATTTCTGCTATAAAAAAGAATACATAAATATAAAGAAAGTGCAGCCGGTGAAATCCAACCTATTCTTGAAATACACAACTCGCACACACTCCCTTTCCAAAAAAAATCAATACACCCAGCACTACGCTTAGATTTATTGGATTTGTTGCTAAAATATCGGTATTAAGCTCGAAACTCCCAGCGGAGGGCCAGTGCTCCACGGAAACAAAAGAATCGGTTATATTTTTCATAAGCTCTCCCCTTATAGATAGGACTAACAAAGAACAGAGTTCTTTTTGTATCACTCCGCTTATTATTCTCAAATTTATTATTTATGGTTATGTTTTTATTCTACGATGAAAAATGAAACATTAAACAAAAGGATTTGCAAATAAAAGAGCTAATGCCACGACCAGTCCATAAATTGTTAAAGCTTCCATAAAAGCCAGACTAAGTAATAAAGTACCTCGTATTTTACCCTCTGCTTCTGGTTGTCTCGCAATACCTTCTACGGCTTGGCCCGCAGCAGTACCTTGACCGACCCCAGGTCCGATAGAAGCAAGCCCTACAGCCAATCCAGCAGCAATAACGGAAGCAGCAGAAATAAGTGGATTCATGGTAAGTTCCTTGCACCAAAAAAAGAAATGGTTAATGATACAACCAACCAATGAATTAGTACTTAATCTACTTATTTTTCTACTTCTACTTTTACTATTTACTACACTTATTTTTTATTTTTTGATCTTTATCACCAAAATCTATCGGGTCGAAGTAACTAAAAGCTCCAAATGGAATTCAGAATATTACTGAATTGTCAGAACTACTTCGATATACCGTTTTTACTTTCTACCTTATCTAATATGTATACAGTTTTAGTCATTGCGTTTCCTTGTTTAGAAACTATTCTATTCTTTCTCTTTCATTTTTCATTCAATTCACAATCACAGACAAAATAGAAAAAGGACTGATATGGAAATTCATCTAAATGCAGTGGACTAAAAAAAAAGAGATAGGGGTAATTACTATCTAACTAGTAAATAACATATACTTTTATTCTTCCATAACGTAAATCACCTGCACTTTTTATTCTATTAAATCGTATTCTGGAACCATTCTTCGAAACATACATAAGAATTTATACTCATAGGCATTACATATACATATACGTAGTAGGAGTCCCGACCCTTCTTTCTCTTCCAAATTTCATCTATCTTTCTTCATATATACATACATGTAGCTATTTGCATTTTATTCTCCAACCTAGTGGATTATATTGAACCCCCCCTTGAATTGGGATAAGCTTCAAAAAAAAAAAAACTATTTCGAAAGTTAGTCAATGATGACCTTCCATGGATTCACCTATATAAGCCGCAGCCAAAGTTGCAAAAATAAGAGCTTGAATACCGCTTGTAAATAATCCAAGAAACATGACAGGTATAGGAACTACTGAAGGCACTAAAGAAACAAGAACAACAACCACTAATTCATCAGCCAATATATTCCCGAAAAGTCGAAAACTAAGAGATAAAGGTTTTGTGAAATCTTCTAGAATATTAATTGGTAAAAGTATTGGAGTTGGTTGAATGTATTTCCCAAAATATCCCAATCCTTTTTTGCTAAGACCCGCATAGAAATATGCCACTGACGTGGGTAAAGCTAAAGCAACAGTAGTATTTATATCATTCGTGGGCGCAGCTAACTCCCCATGAGGTAACTTTATGATTTTCCAAGGTAAAAGAGCACCTGACCAGTTAGAAACAAAAATAAATAGGAACATCGTTCCTATAAAAGGAACCCAAGGACCATACTCCTCTCCAATCTGAGTTTTGCTCAAGTCTTGAATAAATTCAAGTACATATTCGAAGAAATTCTGACCGTCGGTCGGAATGGTTTGTGGATTTCGAACAGCTATGATGACTGAACCTAATAAGATAGCAATTACAACCCAAGAAGTGATAAGTACTTGGGCATGAATTTGTAAACCTCCTATTTGCCAATATAAATGTTGGCCTACTTCTACACCTGATATATCGTATAATCCTTTGAGTGTTTTAATGGAACATAATATAAAATTCATATTGTCCTCTAACAGAAATCAAACTTCAAAAAAGTAATTATTTTGATTCAACCATCTCTTTCTCAATTCATCTATGTTCATTCATGAATTTAAGTTATGAATCTTATATTTCGGATACCAAGAAATCACATAAAAAAAATACCAATCATTTTATCTTTTAAATATTCTTCAATATTCAAAACATAGTTCAAACTCCAAAAGATGCAAACCAAAATAGCAAGAATCAAAGAGAATTCAGCAAAAACAAACTAATCTTCTTCTTTATTCTTCTTAATGATAAGAGTAATGATAAGATATTCAACCATTTTTTATATAACTAGAATGGCCCTCACAAATTGCAGATACTAATTTTGTAAGAATCAATCGAATCGAAGCTATAGCATCATCGTTGGCCGGAATAGAAATATCTGCAAGATCTGGGTCACAATTTGTATCGATTAAACAAATCGTCGGAATACCCAAAATAACACATTCTCGAAGAACCGTATATTCTTCTTGCTGATCAACGATAATTACAATATCGGGTAATCCCGTCATATATTTGATCCCACCCAGATATGTTTGCAAGGTAGATAACTTTCTCTTCAACATTGCTGCATCTCCTTTGGGAAGACGATTGAGTTTCCCCATCTTTTGTTCTGCTCTTAAGTCCCTGAATTTCTGAAGTCTTGTTTCTGTAGTAGACCAATTTGTTAACATACCACCAAGCCATTTTTTATTAACATAATGGCATCGAGCCCTTATTGCTGCTGATGCTACTAAATCCGCTGCTTTCTTTTTGGTGCCAACGATTAAGAATTTTTTTCCCCTACTTGCTGCATCAAAAACTAAATCGCAGGCTTCTGATAAAAAACGAGCGGTTATAGTAAGATTTGTAATATGAATACCTTTACGCTTTGCAGAGATGTAAGGAGCCATTCTAGGATTCCATTTATTAGTACCATGACCAAAATGAACTCCTGCTTCCATCATTTCTTCCAAATTGATGTTCCAATATCGTCTTCCCATTTTCCCACACTTTCTCTTTTTATTTTTTTTTTTCAAAGAGATTCATTACCTTGTGAAATAAATAATTGTTCCAACGGAACCTTCTACCAGGATTGACCTTTGATCTACGACCCAAACCATGAATTTCATTCTTTATTTTTGATTTCATTGATTACGAAATCCATAATTGGACCAGAGAGTGAAAGTAAAAAGAATGAACCTATTTTTAGGAATTAGTAAATGAAATTACGTAAATGATTGGTCTGATGTCTCATGGAAAGTGTTTGGGGAATAAGAACAAAATAATTCTCTATGGTGTAACAAAATATCTCTCATTTCCAACTCAAATAGATTCTTCCTTTTTATTTTCAAATGAATGTTTTTGTCTTGCTTTGAACGATGTACTAATTTTTTGAATCCGGTACCAACTGGTATAATCCCCCCCAAAACAACGTTCTCTTTCAGGCCTTTCAACCAATCAATACGACCTCGTAGAGCAGCTTTTGCTAAAACTCGAGAAGTTTCTTGAAAACTCGCTTCGGATATGAAACTTTGAGTATTCAGAGATGACTTCGTTATTCCCAATAAGATTGCCCGATAAAAGATCGCTTCGTCCAAAACGCGCCCTGCTCGCTCTGCTCGCAACAATCCAATAAGTTCCCCGGGTAAAAAAACATTAGACATTCCATCTTCTGAAACCAAAACTCTTGATGTTACTTGACGTACAATAATCTCTATATGTCTATTATGGATCTGTACCCCCTGGGATCGATAAACCTTTTGGATCTTATTAACCAAAGAGATACGACTTTGGGCTATGGTTAATTCAGCTCCAATCAAGAATCCCCAGGGGATCCCAAGAATTCTTCGGATACGTTCGTCCCAACCTTCAACTCTTCTTTCGAGGTTCATCGATATTGAATCAATCGAACGAACTTCTAAGATTTGTTCCACTTTTGGAAGACCTTGCGTTATGTCACCAGATCTCGATTTTTCATATATAAATGTAATTAATATATTTCCTTCAGAAAAGGTTTCCCCATAATGGCCATGTACGGTTGCTCCTGGAGTGACCAAATAGGGCTTAGCTGATCTTATAACTAAAGAGTCAACATGAACAATGAAAATTTGACCAGATTTTTTTATGCGTGATCCGTATTTCAATAGACATACATTTTTACAAAGGAATTGTCCAAGGCTAATTATTGTCCATGCCTCTTCACAAGAATCGTGATGGAGAAAACACCAATTCGAATGGAATGAATTCCAAATGATGTTACTGCATGAATCGGGATTATAAATCCTACTATTTTCATCTAGGAAACAGTATTTAAATGGAAGTACTTGAAGCACTTGGAAAGTCTGTTGAAAATTTTCAAATAAAAAATCTTTCTTTAAAAAAACTTGATTATAAGTTCTTAAATAGTAAGATGAACAAAATTTTACTATTTTAGGTACAATAGTACCTAAAGGACCCAACAAATACCTAATTGGAGTCATGGGATCCGATTCTTTTGTCGTATTATTATATCTCGAAGTATTGAAGGGGCCAATTTGAGAACAATTGGATGATGACAAAATTATGAAAGATTGGCATTCCTTATTTCGATTCAACAACGTACCAAGAGTTCCCTTATGTTGGGGAAATAATTGAATCTTCGCCTTGGAATCAAAAGGATTTCTATGGGTACGATCTAATTCATTATTGGAAATAAATCCTGAACCTGCCGTATCATACCTTTTTTCGGTATACGAAATAGTGGACTTTACTAACTCAATTCGGATGAAATCACGAAGCAGATCATTTGCCCTTATTTCAACAAAAGAAGCATGAACCTCTTCTTCTATAGAACTCTTTTTTTCTTGGTCCCAAGTGAATACTAAGCAAGCCCGAACTAATTGAATACTTGTGTGAGAAATTCCTCGAATTGACTTGCCATTTCCATAAAGTATATAATTGACAATTCTAAGTTGGACATTATCCTTTTCTTGCAAGAGATCCTGAGAGAAAAGTGTTGCTAAATTTATCCCATCAGCTATTTCATATGTGACTACGGGCCGAACCAAAACAAAATACTTTTTTTTGGTAGGTGTAATCCGTTGGACATAGATCCAATTTTTCAATTTTTTTGATCCTTTAGAATTTTTTTTTTCCATTCCTGGTGGTATCAAAATGCCACTGTGCCTAGATATTTTATCCACCTCTCCAGAAAAATGAATATCTCCAGAAAATATTTTCAGTTCCATACTTTTTTTTTTTCTCTCCACTCGGACTAATCCACCTATTCGACTTCTTGTATTTATATTTAAAGCAAGTCGTGTATCTACTCCAATGATACTATTGTTCCGGACCATTATGGGCGAAGATCCGGGTAAAATATGCACTTCCTCGGGAATGAAAAAAAATCGATCTACTTTCATTTGCATTTGGTATTTCGGACTAAATTCTTTTGCTCCTCGATACTCAATCAAATCCTCTTTTTTTACGATTGAATCTACTTCGACAATCCCATATTTAGTAATTCCCGAACTGCTTCTTCTGTATCGCGGATCATCAAAATAAGCAATAATACTATTTCTACGTAAAATACCATTTATAGGTATTTGAATCGAAATACCAAAACAGGGTATTAGTTTCTTTTCTTGTTCTTGATCATATTGTAAAGGAATCACGAATCTATTTCTTCGCTTTTTCGCCAAGGAATTCTCTTGACGAATATAAGTAGAAGGCTCTATGAGATTACAATGACCCTTGGATATAATTCGATAAGGTTTTGAATAATCAAAAATTTCCCTATATTTTTTACCAAAAGTATCCAACAATTTATGTCTTACTTGATCATTAGTCAGTGAGAGATCAAAAATAGATCTTTCTTCGAGAGAAAAAGAATTAGCATTCATTTGATCTTGATCCTTGTGGAGTGAAAAAGACACTATATTGGATCTGCATAGACCTCCTGCTAATATCCATAAATGACTTGTTTTTGGTAATAAATGAACATTACTATATGGATATTCGGTCGCATGATAGCCATCAGTACTCCAGTGCATTTCTCCTTCTGACTCAGAATAAATATGTTTTTGAACTCTCTCTTTAAAATGAAAAGTGGACGTTCCGGTACGAATCTCGGCAATCACTTGTTCTGATTCTACATATTGATCATTTTGAACTAAAATCAAACTTTTTGTTGGAATATTCACATTATGTAGAATATCTCGACTCTCAATAGTTACATACAAGTCTATAAAACATAGAAAAGCAGGATGCCCATGACGG